ACAAATGGACTTTTTGTCGAACAAGGGAATTGAACGTAATTAAGATAGGATCATAAAAGAATCATGAAAATTAGAGTGTTGACATTTTTCGTGGGGGGAATTAGGAAAAGAGGGTTTATTTAAATAAAAAAATAACAAGTTTTGTCTTTTCTTTTGCTAGAGGAGTTTTTTTGATAGATACGGCTGGACAAAACCGCGGAAATCCTAACAGAAAAATGCATTGTGTAAGAAGCCATAGTTTCTTTTTTTTTCTTTATTTCAGTAAAGTAAAAAAGAAAGAAAGGATAATAAGAAATAATACTTTGATTTTATATAATATAAGAATGGAAAAGTCCTTCTTCTTTTTGTTGTTGCTTTTATAGCCAGCATTTTTGTTTTCAAATCAGATAAATCATTTTATCTATGATTTGTTGAAACAAAAAAGGGCCCGGCTCGGTACTAACCAGGCCAGGCCACGGGAATAAACTCTTTCGGACAAAATCAAAGTAAGGGGGTCTTCTTTATTTTTATTTATATTGGATTTTTCAAGCCCTTACTTTATCTAAATGGAATTACTGATAAAAGTTGTATATATCTATATAATATATAATAAAGATAAAGGGAGAGAAAAAAGAGAGCGAAAGAAAGACTTTTTTCAACCCCTACTTTAGGTGTAATGTACCTTACTTTATACATTATGTGTAATGTAACATAGTAATTAATTATCTTTTTTTTTTTCAATTAGGAGAGATGGCTGAGTGGACTAAAGCGTCGGATTGCTAATCCGTTGTACGAGTTATTCGTACCGAGGGTTCGAATCCCTCTCTTTCCGTTGATGACTTGATATTTGATTTATCTTTCAAATTTCCCCAACCTTTAGTTAAATGTGGAATAGAAAAAATCCTAAGAAATTTGAAAAATCAAGTAAGGAAAACGAAAAAGCCTTTTTTTTTTTATTTTATTCTTCACGTCCAGGATTACGTCCTGGATCATTAGATAGGAATCCAAAGATGAAGAGAGAAACAAAGAATATCACTACTGTGTAAACAAAGAGTTTGAGAGTAAGCATTACACAATCTCCAAATCATTTTTTGAAAAAAAAAAAAGAGACTAGATCCTCCATTTTTATACCGCATATCCTATTTTGACACCAAGAAATGAAGTACTTTCTACCAATAGAAAAGAATGTTCAGAAATTCAAATTCATTTGTAATAAGAGTCTTTTATTACCAAAAATACCCACAATTCAATATTGTGGGGAACCCTAAGCCTATTATATTAGGGCCTTTCACTGGAAAAAGGTCAGAATGGGGAAATGGGATGATCCAGATTTATCGCAGCTCTCCACGAATTTCAATGTTTGAATCGAGGGTTCATATTGTAAGACTTATCTGATCTTATCAATTGTTAGAATTTTTTTTCCTAGAATAAATCAGGAATTTTCTAGGATAGTATTAAAGATCTCATCGAAAACTTACAGCAGCTTGCCAAACAAAGGCTAAGAGAAAGAAGAGTACAGGTATGACTGGCATAACATTCACGATTGGATTCAAAAAAGCATAGGCCTCGGGCAATTTGGCGACGAAAAAACTACTCGAATAAAGGGCAGAATTAAGACAGATACAGATCAAACTAAAGATATTAAGCATAACAGACATTTTGTTCTTGGAGATAATTGCATTTTGATTGAGTTATTGATATAAGGAAAAATAAAGTAAAGTAAGGTAGACCAAAAAATCCTTCTTTTTCTTTGAACTCACCCAATCAAAAATTCTCCATTTCTCAAAGGAGAATAGAAGAAATCATACTTTCATACAATATCTTAATTGAATTATATGTAATGATCAATAAATTCAGTTTAATTCTATATCTACACGTGTCAAAATCCTAGCAACAATCTAATTTATTCTATAGATATTTTAACTGGAATTGACGAACAATCAATACCAATATTAGTCTTTATTAGTGTCGAATAGAAATCGAAATGGGGCGTGGCCAAGTGGTAAGGCAACGGGTTTTGGTCCCGCTATTCGGAGGTTCGAATCCTTCCGTCCCAGAGCATATCCATTCTATCAGAATAAAGATTGTGTTTTTGAAAAACTTTATGTTTAAAGGTCTAATATTGGAGCGAATGTGATTCTTGTTTCTGATTTTTAATGATTCTTCTCTGAATCATATCTTTTTTTTTTTTTTCACAAGCTGAAATCTAGTTTAAATGACCCGCAGATGTAACCGAATCTATTTGTAATCCAGGTAAGATGGGAACAGAGATCACATGGGTTTGACTTCAAGTAGAGCGGGCTTTTCATCATATGCTCAGTTCCCTCATATTCATACTGAAGGAAGTTAGTTACTTAGAAAAACCTTACGTCCCATATCTAATTGAATTTTTCATGATGCATTTTGAATTGAAATGCGAAAGAAAAACCCCGGGATTCCCTATCTCTTATTCTCTATCCTTTAAATGAGGGGGCCCTAGTTATTAATTCTCTGTGAATCTCTGAATTCTAAGGATCTCTTG